CGATATATGATTCCAATATGTAAGGTCTATGAGTCATCTCATAAAAAGAAATGTAATAAAGCATCAAGACTAATTGCTCCCTAATTAGGCAAATACGTGGATAAAACCACAAATCAAGAGCCCTGAGTCAATAAAGACTGAGACAGTTGGCTCAAAAACAAATTTCATTCATTTTCATTTAGGGCTCCATTATAGAATTCAGACCTAACCATTACTCGAGAGGTGGTGGGAACGACAGAACCTGTGAATGCATAAGATTCGATTGAAAACATAATGATTCAATGGGTAGGATGGCGGAACGAACCAGAGTTGAACTTTTTTTTGAAAGATCATGTCATAGACTAATCTTACAACTGAATGTTGAAAGAGTAAATATTCGCCCGCGATTTTTTTTTTATAAATTTGAGTAAATTCAAAATAAAAGTAAAAATAAAGATTCATTGTAACCTATACCTAAATGACATTATCTATATCTATAAATGGAATACGCGGTTAATTATATATCAAAAGATAAAAAAAAATTCTATAAATTTCAAAAAATCCCCCATTTAGTATATTATTCACCATGTATTTTTAATCATTTAATTCGCGAGGAGCTGGATGAGAAGAAATTCTCATGTCCGGTTCTGTAGTAGAGATGGTTGGAATTGATAAACAACCATCAATTATAACCCTAAAAGAACCAGATTCCGTAAACAACATAGAGGAAGAATGAAAGGAATATCTTATCGAGGTAATCGTATTTGCTTTGGGAGATACGCTCTTCAAGCACTTGAACCCGCTTGGATCACATCTAGGCAAATAGAAGCGGGGCGGCGAGCAATAACACGAAATGCACGCCGCGGTGGAAAAATCTGGGTACGTATATTTCCAGACAAACCAGTTACAGTAAGACCTACAGAAACACGTATGGGTTCGGGGAAGGGATCTCCCGAATATTGGGTAGCTGTTGTTAAACCCGGCAGAATACTTTATGAAATGAGCGGCGTGACAGAAAATATAGCTAGAAAGGCTATTTCAATAGCGGCATCAAAAATGCCTATACGAACTCAATTCATTCTTTCGGTATAGGACAGACAGGGATGTAGACAAAAAGGAAATCGCCTTTTTGATAAAAAAAAACAGTTGTAGGTTTCTTGTTTTGAACAAACAATATTTCTTTTTTTTACCCTTTTCATTTTAAAAAACAAATATAAAAAAGATATGATTCAACCTCAAACCCATTTGAATGTAGCGGATAACAGCGGGGCCCGAGAATTGATGTGTATTCGAATCATAGGAGCTAGTAATCGACGATATGCTCATATTGGCGATGTTATTGTTGCTGTAATCAAAGAAGCAGTACCAAATACACCTTTAGAAAGATCAGAAGTGATTCGAGCTGTAATTGTACGTACTTGTAAAGAACTCAAACGCGACAACGGCATAATAATACGATATGATGACAATGCCGCAGTTGTTATTGATCAAGAAGGAAATCCAAAGGGAACCCGAATTTTTGGCGCGATCCCTCGGGAATTAAGACAATTAAATTTCACTAAAATAGTTTCATTAGCACCTGAAGTATTATAAGGGAATACCGTGATATAGTTTATAGTATTTGAACAGATTTATTAAATTAGTAGATTGTTTGTATTTCACGTATATATCTTTAAAAATTCATAAATATTTATGAATTCATAAAAAAATAAAGAAACAGAGCATGCTGATTATATCAAAATTCGTGGACAACAATAATCTTAGTTTATCATGAGTAAAGACACTATTGCTGACATAATAACCTCTATACGAAATGCTGACATGAATGAAAAAAGAACAGTGCGAATACCAGCTACTAACATCACTGAAAATATTGTTAGAATCCTTTTACGAGAGGGTTTTATTGAAAACGTGAGAAAACATCAGGAAAGCGATAAATATTTTTTGGTTTTAACCCTACGACATAGGAGAAATAGGAAAGGACCATATAGAACTGTTTTAAATTTAAAACGAATCAGCCGGCCTGGTCTACGAATTTATTCTAACTATCAACGAATTCCGAGAATTTTAGGCGGAATAGGGATTGTAATTCTTTCTACTTCTCGAGGGATAATGACAGACCGAGAGGCTCGAATAGAAGGAATCGGCGGGGAAATTTTGTGTTATATATGGTAATCTTTCTGATAACCGAATTATGTGCGAAACTATCAGATTTGTGATAAAATAAGGGGTAGCTTTCTAATATTATGCTTCTTTGACTAGTTGGTGCTTTAAAGTCCTTTTACCTCAAATGAAAGACAAAAAAGGGGGGTGGCAGGGACTGAACTAGGTCTAAATCATATGTATATTTCTAGTTCATTTAGATAACGAAAATCCTATTTCGGGTTTTGCTTCGGAAAAGGTTCAACGTAATTTTATACGTATACTACCAGTAAATAGAATAAAACAGTAAATAGAATAAAAATTCTAATAAGTTCTTATGATTCAACTAAAGGGCATATAATTTTTATAGTCATTATAT